GTTTCTCGCTGGTTATATTCAACTAACCATAAGGATATAGGAACTTTATATTTAATATTTGGTATATGATCTGGTTTGGTGGGTACGGCATTTAGATTTTTAATCCGATCTGAATTAGCCCAACCTGGTAGAATCCTGAAAGATCCCCATCTGTATAATTGTATTATTACAGCACACGGGCTAATTATGATTTTTTTCTTCGTAATGCCTGTATTGATTGGAGGATTCGGAAACTGATTAATACCATTATATTTAACTAGACCTGATATGGCTTTCCCACGACTAAATAATATGAGATTTTGATTATTACCTCCCTCTTTTTTTCTATTGCTAGGATCATTCGTAGTAGAACAAGGAGTAGGAACAGGTTGAACTATTTATCCTCCTTTATCTGGTAATATAGCTCAAAGTGGTCCAAGAGTAGATATGGCTATTTTTTCATTACATTTGGCGGGGGTCAGTTCTATTTTGGGTTCTATTAAATTTATAACCACTATGGTAAAAGCAAAGGTCCAAGTAACTTGAGGACAACTTCCTTTATTTTTGTGAGCTGTGATGGTAACAGCATATATGTTAGTATTATCTTTACCAGTATTAGCAGGGGGTTTAACCATGCTATTAACAGATCGCAAATTTAAAACTTCATTTTTTGATCCAGGGGGAGGAGGAGACCCAATATTATTCCAACATATTTTTTGGTTTTTTGGTCATCCAGAAGTATATATTCTTATCCTTCCCGGATTCGGTATGATCTCTCAAATAGTGACTTTTTATAGAGGAAAGGACAGAGCCTTCGGTCATATGGGAATGGTGTATGCAATATTGGGAATAGGTTTTTTAGGATTTATAGTTTGAGCACATCATATGTACACTGTCGGTTTAGATATAGATACTCGAGCATATTTTACAGGAGCTACTATGATTATTGCAGTACCCACTGGTATAAAGATTTTTAGATGATTAGCAACTTTTTATGGTCGTCCGTTAAATCAACAAGTGGATAATGCAGGCCCAGCATGAGCTACAGGTTTTATCTTCTTATTTACATTAGGAGGTTTAACAGGAGTAGTATTAGCGAGTGCTAGATTAGATATTAGTTTACATGATACTTATTATGTAGTCGCCCATTTTCATTATGTATTGTCTATGGGTGCGGTATTCTCTATTTTTGCAGGATTAGTTCATTGATGACCATTATTCACAGGAACCGCCTTAAATGGTAAGATGTCAATGGCCCAATTCTGGGTAATGTTTACAGGAGTAAACTTAACGTTTTTCCCCCAACATTTCTTAGGTTTAAGAGGAATGCCACGGCGTTACACGGATTACCCAGATGGGTTTGCATATTGAAATAGTGTTTCTTCATTTGGATCCTTAATTTCAGTAATAGGCGTAGTCTTCTTTGTTGTTATTGTGTGAGAAGCAATATTTAGAGAACGAATAGTGGTTTATATAGTTTCCCCTAATTCTCAAGTTGAGTGAATAGGGTCAGATAACTTTCCATTTAGTTTCCATACAGGTGATTCTGTAAGTAAGGTTTATTTATAGAATAACTACGTTTTTTATTTGTTTCTTTTAGTTTAAAACAGAATATTTGCCTTCCAAGCAAAGGGTCCTAAGATTTAAGGAAAGAAAATATAAGTTATAATTAATGTTAGTTCATTCAAAATAATTTTTAAAAATAGTCAAAATAAAATATTTTGGGAGTAACATCCCTTTTGCATCATGGTCTAATAAATTTAAAGAAGTATTTTTAAATCCGAACCTCCTTGATTATATTTTTTTTAGTTCTGAACTAAGCTGTTAAAAGGTCTTTTTAGCAAAAATAAAATTAAGTATAAAGATTATAAATCGGAGGGAGTTATATCTGATTGTGAAATGAAAAATTCTAGTTTATATTTTTGGGTTAATTTCAAAAATTTATATATAAATACTATATATTTTTAATTGTTTAAGGCGAGAAGTGCCTATAATATAAAAAGTGTTACAACTTTAATAAATATATTTGTATTTTGTAAATTAATTTTTCTCTTAGGTAAAACAAAAATTATATAATGATAGAATAAGTATAATAAATTATTTATAGGAACTCGATATTTTTACAACTGTTTATCAAAAACATTTTCTTTAGAATATATTTAAAGATAATACCTGCTCAATGTAAATTATAAATAGCTGCGGTATACTAACTGCACTAAGGTAGCATAATTAATTGTCTTTTAAATGGTGACTTGTTTGAATGGTTTTATGAGAAAAAGATTTTCTTTAAATTATACAGAATTTATATTTTTGGTCAAAATACCTAATTTATAAAGAAAGACGAGAAGACCCTGTTGAGTTTAACAATATTATTAATAGTTTGTTAAAATGGGAAATTTAATCTCTTTTTGAGATTTTTAAGATCCTGAAAGGTTTTGGAAAAAGGATAAAATTACCACAGGGATAACAGGACTATATTTACTGAGAGTTCTAATTGAAGTAAATGTTTGTTACCTCGATGTTGAATCGAAATATCTTATTGGTGCAGTAGTCAAATAAGTAGGTCTGTTCGACCTTTAAAATTTCACGTGATTTGAGTTAAGACCGGCGTGAGCCAGGTTGGTTTCTATCTTCTTAAGACTGTTTTTTGTACGAAAGGAATTGAATAGTTAGAATTTCTAAAATTCAGGATGGCAGAAAAATGTAATAGATTTAGAATCTATGTATGGGGTTAAAGCCTCTCTTGAACTAATGTTAGTGTAAAAGAGCACATTAAGCTTTCTACTTAAAAGGGATCTTTGTAAGATCACATTAGACATGTCATTTATGGTATGATTTCTTTTATTAGGAGTAAATTATATGTGCTTATTTTCTCTAAACTCATTGATATTAGGACTATTTATTTTATTATGCAGGTTTTGTGTAAGATTATTAATAAGAATATATTCTTTATCTTGATATTCTCTAATATTTTTTATAGTATATATAGGGGGTCTTCTCGTCTTATTTATTTATATTTCATCTTTAAAATTTAATCCTATATTTTATATATCTAAGCTTTCAGTAATCAAAAATATATTGTTAAAGTTAAATATATTATTTTTTTTTCTATTCGTCTTAACTCAAATCACGTGAAATTTTAAAGGTTTTTTTTGAAAAAACAAAGAAACAAATAATTTTAGTTTCAACCTATTTAATGATGTCGAAATATTATTCTTGATTAATGTAGGTCTATTATTATTGATAGTTTTGTGAGTTATCACAAAGCTATCTTTTCGTAATCGAAGGGCTTTACGCCCATTCTTTAGTTAAAAACTTTTGGGGCTATTCAATATTGTTAATGTATTTAAATACAAATTTAAGTTTAAGTTTCCTTATACTTGTTCCAATTTATTCTTTTTTTTAAGGGTAATATTTTTTTGTTTATTTCTTATTTCTGACAAAAGTTATTTAATAAGACTAAATATACTAGATGTAAAAAGGGTAAGATTAGACGTCTCATTCTTTGTCGATTGAGTTAGGTTATTATTCTTTAGAGTATTGTGTACAATAGTATCATGTGTATTAAAGTTCTCTTGTATATATATGGAAAAAGATACTTTCAGCAATCGCTTTACCTGAATAGTATTAAGATTTGTATTCTCTATGTTTTGCTTAATCTTCTTTCCACACTTCTTCTTTCTTTTAGTTGGATGAGATGGATTAGGGATAACAAGATTTTTATTAGTAATATATTATCTTAGAGACTCTTCTTGGGCAGCTGGTATGAAGACTTATCTAATTAACCGAATAGGGGACAGTTTTTTTATATTAGGGCTAGTATTATTCCTACATAAAGGGTATTGAGATATAAAAAGAGTAACAGATAATTGAATTTTAGGTTTAATTGTGGCCTTAGGATGTTTCACAAAGAGGGCACAATTTCCATTTTCTAGATGACTACCAGCAGCAATGGCCGCACCAACTCCTGTATCTGCTTTGGTACATTCTTCTACATTAGTTACAGCAGGAATATATTTAATGATCCGTTTTAGAAGAATATTCCCAGACTGACTCTTTTTAGTAATAGGCCTAAGAGGTATGTGAACACTTTATTCCGCAAGACTAGCAGCATGTTGTGAGTACGATGGAAAGAAGATTGTGGCTTATTCTACTTTAAGCCAGTTGGGTTTAATGGCAGTATCTATATCCCTAAACTTGCCTTTAATAGCATTTTTTCATTTAATAACACATGCAATGTTTAAGGCGTTAATATTTATATGTGTCGGTTATTTAATTAAAAATAGAGGGCATTTTCAAGATTTACGAAGTCTTAAAGGCCTTTGAAATAGAAGACCTTTATTAGCAATAACTTTAATAGTTAGTAGGTTGTCTTTATTAGGTTTCCCATTTTTCGCAGGATTTTTTTCAAAGGAGTTAATTCTTGAAAAAAATATTTCAATAATGAAAAAAATATTTCAATATTTATTAATTATTTCCCTCCCATTAACATCTTATTATAGAACACGGTTGCTTTTTAATATTTTAAAAGGTCACAATTATAATAGCATAACTTGTGCAAAGGATGAAAAAGTATTATTTTTTTCATTACTGCCTTTATATTTTGGTAGGATAGGTGTAGGATGTATATTATCTTGCAAGTTTTATAGATTAAGCTCAATATTACCTTGTCATATAATGAAGTTCATAGTATTGAGCTTAATCTTTTTTGGGGTATTTTTGAGGTGATATGATGTAAAGATAAATAAAAGTAGTTTTATCTGATTTAGAAGAACAATAGGATTTTTAGTACCTTTTAAAAGATCATTCTGGAAAAAAAGCTTAAGCAAAGCAGGAAGTTCTTTTTTTTATTTATTGGATCAAGGAGGATTAACACGTATATTGTTTTCTTTAGATAAAAGAATAAATAAGAGAGGTAGATGAATTAATTCATCTATAGTATATTTTTCGTCTCCTAAAGTAAAGTATTATATAGGAGGATTATTAGGTATTTGTATTCTAAGAGGTATAATTTCTTAGGTTTTCAAGAATAAATTTTTCGTTTTGCCTTGAAAGCAAGAAGAGGGGTAGAGGAAATCCCCGAAAACCTTTATAAAAAGTTAGTATATGTATTACAAGTGGTTGTCGGCTATTAGAAGAGAGTTTATTCTCACTTTTTGTGCAAAGAAATTTTTTTATTCCAAAGAGATTTAAAAAGAGCAATTATAGTACTCCTTTTCATTTAGTTGAAGTGAGGCCATGGCCTTTATTTGCTTCAGTTAGAGCGTTAGGTTTAACTTTCGGAGGAATATATTGGTGGCACTATAATAAAACTAGAATAATTATAGCAGGTCTATTATTTAACTTATTAGTATCTTTTTGTTGGTTCGGAGACGTAATAAAGGAAAATATGGGAGGATATCATAAAAGAGTAGTAATGTTCGGATTTCGATTTGGTATGATTTTATTTATACTATCTGAGGTACTATTCTTTTTTTCTTTTTTTTGATCTTATTTTCATAATTGTTGAGGACCCCAGGCTGAGTTAGGGTTTAGCTGACCTCCTTATGGGTTCGACAAAGTGGTTATAGATCCATTTTCAATACCACTTTTGAAAACAGTGGTGTTATTATCTTCAGGAGCTAGGGTGACTTGAGCTCATCATGCACTAGTATCCCAAAAGTATGACAAAGCACTTTTGGGTTTAGGGATAACAGTATTTTTAGGGGCTTATTTCTTATTTTTACAAGGAAAAGAGTACTTTTTAAGAACGTTTTCAATAAACAGAACAGTTTACGGAACAGTATTTTTTATGTTAACGGGATTTCATGGTTTTCATGTAACGATAGGAACTATTCTGTTACTGGTATGTTTATTACGTCATTATTTTGTCCACTTTTCAAGAAACCAACATGTTGGTTTCGAGGCTTCCGCATGGTACTGACATTTTGTAGATGTTGTGTGATTATTTTTATATTTTTTCTTATATTGATATGGTTTTAATTTATAAAGTTTAAAGTGGCAGATAAATGCGCTGGATTTAAGCTCCAGAGATGGGATTATTTTTCTCCTTTAAAATTCTATAAGGGGGTACCCTTTTGTTTAAAAAATAATTGGAGAAAATGTGGGTAATTGGTCCCCACCAATTACCCACATTTTCTCCAATTATTTTGTAGGGGAGTGTAATTTCTGCACGTAAGTTTTTGGTACTTAAAGTAAACGTAGTTTTTCTACAAAAGTTTGAAAGCGAAAAAAGCAGCAGATTCTTACTCTGTAGGTGGACTAATTATTAGGTCCTCAAGCTATATTTAAAGATAGTTTAATAAAAATATTAGCTTTGGGAGTTAATGATCAAAGGTAACTTTGTCTTTAAACTTGTATTCTATGAGAATAACATCAGTACTATTTCTTATGTTAGTAATTTTTTTAAGAGGAGCATGGATTTTTTGAACAAGTCGAAAGAAATACTTAAAATCCCGAGAAAAGTCAAGGCCGTTTGAATGTGGGTTTGATCCAAAGGACAAGGCCCGTATACCTTTTTCTCTTCGATTTTTCTTAATAGTCATTTTATTTTTAATATTTGATGTAGAGCTATCATTATTATTGCAACTACCTTACCAATTAGATTTTGAACATTTTAAGGGGCGGCTGGGCTTGCTAGGGTTTTTATGAATATTGCTTTTAGGAACCTTAGAAGAATGACGTCGAGGAATCTTAAAATGAAAGGATTAGATTTGGGGATGTTCAATTTGATATAAGAGGCTGCTAACTTCTTTTAGAGTAACTAAAAATTATTCACATCTCTATGAAATATCTAAATATACGGGTTTTACCAAATATTTGAAGCAGGTCTGTATCATTATTTTTTTGTTTAAGAATAGGTTTAGTAATATCCTTATTAAGAAACAAAATTTTTTTAGTATGATTAGGACTAGAAATTAATATGTTCGGAATTATACCTTTTTTAAATTCTAGTCCTAATCATACTAAAAAAATTTTGTTTCTTAATACTAGTGAAGTAAAAGTCTCCTTCTTTTACTTTTTTGTTCAAGTAATAGGGAGACTCTTCTTCGCTTGAGGTTCAATATTAGGAGATTGATATATTATTAGGATAGTCGGGCTAATATTAAAGATTGGAGCCGCCCCTTTCTTTTGATGAGTACCGGCGATAATCCCTCGACTAGATTGAGCTTCTATAGGAGTGATTAGTACTATTCAAAAGGTACCAGGAGTATTACTCTTTCGGTTAATATTCGATATCGATATAAAGATATGTATTTTCTTAAGAATTATAGGATTTCTGGTTTCTGCGGTAGGTATTAAATTTTCGTCAAATAAAATAAAGCAGCTTATGGCTTGGTCCTCCATAAGAAATATGAGTATATTGTTATTATTATTGGTGTTAAAAAAAAGATTAGGGGTAATATATTATTTATTTTATAGTATATTAGTAATAATATTTTGTGTATTAATGAATTGAAGGAAAAGATCTAATGTATGCGAATCATTTATTAAAGGAAAAAATACCCCAAAAAAATTCTTGATAGGTAGGATAATCTTAATTTTTTCAGGGTTGCCTCCTTTTATTAGATTCCTACTAAAGGTATATTTTCTCAGGGGATTTTTTTTATTTGATTCTATCAAAAAGATATTGGAAGTAGTATTGAAAGGAAATGATATAGCTTATTTTTATTTATTAGGAAGATATCTTAGGAGATGAAACTTAGTATTATTATTTATTATATTAATAATATTGCAGTCTGTAGGTTATATAAAGGCATTTATAAGCTTAAACTCAACAGGGTCTTCTCGCATAAGAAAAAGAGTATATTCTCTAAAATTTTCTTCCAAATATTTTTTGTATAGTATATTACTAATTTATACAATTAGATTAATACTAATCTGGTTATAGTTTGCTTTAAAGTCAAAACAGAGATGTAAGTCTTGTAAACTTAAGATTGGAATTAATTCCTAAAGCAACTTTTCTCTTGGTAGTTTAAAACAAAACGCCAGTTTTGCAAATTGGTAATAGGCTTTAAATTTAAGTCCTCTAAGTGACAAAATGTGAGGACTGCGAATGTAGGTTACTGTGATATAGTAAACTTTGAGTTTAAAAACTCCCACATTATATTGGTTTATGATTTATTTACTAGCGCTGATTTTTGTTATTCCAAATTTTACTTCCTAAAATTAATAGTTTGGTTTTTAGGATTAATTTGGATTTTTTGGAGGATAAAATTATATTTTTTTTCTGGCAGCCGGGCAAATAGATTCTTCTCTTTTTTATTAAAATGGCATTATGATAACGTAGGCTCTTATTTTCTTAAAAAGATTAAGGGGTCTTATATATTAATCTCGGGTGCATTCTTAATAATTTTAGGAAGGAAAATTTGGGGACTCTTCCCATATATATTTGGAATAACAACTCAAATGGTTTTGACTTTCAGAATATCTCTGGTAATATGACTTTGTATAGTTATTTCTAGGTTAGAATATTCGATAGTAGGTTTTTTGTCTCACTTAACGCCCCAAGGAGCTCCAGAGTATTTAGCTTCTACTTTAAATATGATAGAAGTAATAAGTAATATTATTCGACCTTTAACATTAGCTCTTCGGTTGAGGATTAATATTACGACAGGGCATGTATTTGTTAGATTAATGGGTACGAGAGGAGCTATATGTCTTTTTTCTCTTAAGATATTTTGATTATTTTTTATGTTTTTAATGGCAGGTTATTTATTGTTTGAAGTAGGTATATGCTTTATTCAAGGTTTTGTATTCAGATTACTTAGTGTACAATATTTAGGCGAGCATGTTTAAAAGAATAGTAGTTTATAAAGAATACTGCATTGTGGTTGCAGAGGTATATATTTAATATCTTTCTTCTTGCGTCATTCTAAGTTATTGATTAAATCTTTTCGCCGAGATCGTTCTGTGTTAAAGACGTTAAAAGGAGGAGTATGAGATTTACCCTCCCCAAAGAAAATAAGATATTGATGAGGATTTGGTTCTTTATTAGGACTATTTTTAGTAATCCAAATTCTAACTGGGCTTTTCTTGTCTATGCATTATGTGTCTGACCTAAAAGTAGCATTTCAATCTGTAGATTCTATAAGTCGAGAAGTTAAATTCGGTTGGTTAGTACGAAGTATTCATTCTAAAGGAGCTTCTGCCTTCTTCTTATTCTTATATTTACATATAGGTCGAGGAATATATTATGGATCATTTTTATTTGGGCATACTTGAAATACAGGAGTAGTAATATATATACTATCTATGGCAACTGGATTTCTAGGTTATGTACTTCCTTGGGGTCAAATGTCTTATTGAGGAGCTACAGTTATAACAAATTTCTTCTCTACAGTACCTTATATAGGTAAAGATTTGGTCCAATGGATTTGGGGAGGATTCGCAGTAGGTTATCCTACTCTTACTCGATTTTTTTCATTACATTTCCTAATTCCTTTTGTAATAGCAGCCTTTGTGATAGTTCATTTAATATTTTTACATGATACAGGTTCTAAAAATCCGTTAGGGCTTAGCTCTGCTGGAGATAAGGTACCATTCCATCCATATTTCATTTTTAAGGACTTATTAGGATTTAGTATAGTCTTATTTAGTTTTCTTATAATAGTAGTATTAATACCGGATTATTTTGGGGACCCTGAAAAATATATAGAAGCAAAAGCTTTAGTAACACCAGTACATATACAACCAGAGTGGTACTTTTTACCAGCTTATGCTATTTTACGGGCTATTCCAAATAAGTTAGGGGGAGTAATAGCATTACTCTTTTCTATCTTAGTATTATTTCTATTCCCATTTGTATCTTCTTTCTGTAATCGAGGATATTTTTATTCTTTAGCACACCAGTTGCTATTTTGATTCTGAGTAGCAGATATATTAGTATTATTATGGATAGGAGCTCGTCCTGTTGAAGAACCTTATATTACAATAGGAGGTTTTGCTACAGTAGTATATTTTAGATTTTTCTTATTAACCCCTCTCTCTAGTATATTTCATTTCTATTGATTTATGGGATCAAAGGATGAAGCGCTATTAGATAAAGTGGAAAAAACATAATTATAAATAAGAAACATCTAATCCAAATCTAACAAAGTAATTATATAAAGGCTCAAAACCTTTAGAAATTCATTTTTCATTACTTCCAGATAAGGACTCTTTGTCATCTTCATTTAAATAAATTTAAAGTTAGCGGTTTGGGGGAAAAACGCTATTATAATATATACCTGGAAAAGATTAAATAAAAAAGAAAAAAACAGACCCAAAAAAAGTTTTTCCCCCAAACCGCTAACTTTAAATAATATTATTTTAGTAAAGTATTAGTAAAAAAATATTTATTTGGGGGAATTCTCCTCCCTTTACTTTTTGTGGAGCGTTTTACTTCCCTTAATTTTTTTGTTATTTTTGAGAGAGATCAAAATAGTAATCTTAGGACTAGTAGTATTCCTTTTAGTTTTTAGGCAATTTATAGTAAGGAGTCATTCATATAATATTTTCTTCCATTCTTACTTTTTTTGTATAGATGGTATATCAGGATTCTTAGTATTACTAACTCTGTGAATTACGTTGTTAATGGTTATATCTATGTTGAATAGTGCTAAGATAAAGGAGTTATTTTTATGTTTCTTTTCTTTAAAATTAATATTAGTACTGGCGTTTTTGAGAAAAAGACTTTTGGGATTCTATATTTTCTTTGAGCTTTCTTTAATACCCACATTATTAATAATTTTGGGTTGAGGTATTCAACCAGAGCGAATTCGTGCGGGGAGTTATTTAATGATTTATACTTTAGTGGGTTCACTCCCTTTATTAGGAGCTATACTTTATATGGACTTTCATTGTGGGAGCATAAAGATCTTTTCACACCTGAATTATATATACTTTTTTTCTAAAAAAGATTATAGGGTCTTTTGCTTATTGTGGATTTTGGCTTTCTTAATTAAGTTACCAATTTATGGGGTTCATTTATGATTACCAAAGGCACACGTGGAAGCACCAGTAGCGGGGTCTATGGTTTTAGCAGGTATTTTGTTGAAGTTAGGGGCCTATGGATTAATACGTTCTTTATGCTTCTTAGACTTAGATTTATGTTTTTGAAGAGATTTTTCTTTTATATGAGTGCTCAGGAGTATGTGTTTAGTAGGGCTTATGTGTTTCCGTCAATTTGATCTAAAGTCCCTAGTAGCATATTCTTCTGTTGCGCATATGTCATTAATATTTGCCGCTTGCTTTTGTTCTGATTTAATAGGAATGAAAGGAATATTAGGCATTTTGGTATCTCATGGATTATGTTCTTCAGGCCTCTTCTTTGGAGTACAGTGTTTATATGAGAAAAGGGGCTCACGGAGGTTGTATGTAAATCGAGGATTATTAAATCTTTCCTCCCTTTTCTGTTTTTTCTGGTTCTTATTATGTGTAGGAAATGCCTCCGCCCCGCCAAGATTAAATCTTTTAAGGGAGTTCCTTTTAATAGCAAGCATAGTAAGATTTGGTAGAATAATAAGAGGAATTTTTTGTGGTTTATCTGTATTTTTAGGAGGATTATTTAGTATATATTTGTATGTTTTAGTATGTCATGGTAAGTGAAAAGTAAGGAATAATCTTTGATTGCCTCTTAGTATGCGCCACTTCGAAGGTTTGCTCTTACATGCAGTTCCTTTATATGGATTAATTTTCTTAAGAAACTTTTTATTTTTTATGTAGAATCTGTAATTTATTCAAAATATATCACTTACACTGATAAAAAAGGTTTATGGCCTCAGATTTATAATGAAATATCTGGTAATAATACCTTGATTATTAATCTTTTTAAATGTACTTATTTCTATACCTTTCCTGACACTTTTGGAACGTAAGGTATTAGGATATATTCAGTCCCGGAAGGGACCAAAAAAGGTGAGATATTTAGGACTATTACAGCCTATTAGTGATGGAGCAAAGTTAGTATTAAAGGAGTTAGGTACTCCAAAAATGGCAAATATTTTCTTATTTTGGATAAGACCTGTAGTTTCCTTTTTCTTAATGGTTTTAGCATGGTCATTATTTCCCTCTCCCTTTTCCTTTTTTTCTTTTAATTTAGGAGTGGTATTTTTTTTATGTATAGCAAGATTGCAGGTATACACTCTTTTGGGATCAGGTTGAGGGTCTAAATCTAAGTATGCTCTTTTAGGGTCCGTTCGAGGAGCGGCCCAAACAATTTCATATGAGGTCTCGTTAATAATTATACTCTTTTTCCCGTGTAGTTTAGAATTTAGATATAACTTCTTTTCCTTTTTAAAAAAGTCATTTAGTTATTTTTTTATACTAATACCTATATTTCTAATGTGGTTTATATCTTGTTTGGCCGAAACCAAACGAGCTCCTTTCGATTTCGCAGAGGGTGAAAGAGAGTTGGTTTCAGGATTTAAAATAGAATTTTCCGCATTAGAGTTCGCTTTTTTATTTTTATCTGAGTATGGTAAAATTTTATTAATGAGTTTCTTAAGGGCATTGTTCTTTTTTCCATCTTCATACTTATCTTTTATTCTATTTGGATCCTTCTTTACATTTAGTTTCGTTTGGGTGCGAGGGGCATTACCCCGCTTTCGTTATGATTTATTAATGAGTATGGCTTGGAAGGTTTTTTTACCTCTATCCCTATTTTTATTCTTCTTCCTACTTATATAAATTAAGAAGTTTTAATAATCTTTTATTATTTTTGAACTTGGGTTTCTTCTTATATATGAATAGATTAGATATATTTTATATCATGTTTTTTTTAAAATGTCTACTTTTATTATTTCGACTGAAAAATATATTAATAATTCTTTTTGCTTTTGAATTTATGGTTGTTAAATTATTATTTGCTTTTATATACCTAAGCGTCCCATTTGACCCAATCTCTTTATTGGTATTTTTAGCTGTAGTGGCAGGAGAAGCAAGGCTGGGACTGAGATTATTGGTATCCGTATTACGACAAAGAGGTAAAGATAATATTTTAAACCCTTCAATAGATTCTTTTGAAGGGTTTTAATCGTGAGAAATTCATAAGAAGTTTGGTTTCGGCCCAAATATTGAGTGTACTTTAATCACTCTCTCATGTTTGCCTCATATGTCTAAATTACCTTTTTTAGTAATAACTTTCGTTATTTTTTCTTTTTTTATTTTGTGGGTATTAAATTCTTGGTTTAATATAATTCTGATAGAAGATAAGGAGTCAGGTAGCAGAAAAAATAAGGTTTCAAATTCCTGGCCACTAAATTTCTTTGATAGCTAAAAAATTATAGCGTGGTCTTGAAGCGGCTAAGGTGATTGTATTTTCTCAAAGAAAACGAAGTAATCTAAATTAGTAAGATATTGGATTGTAGCTCCAAACATGAAACAAACTTTCCTTCGTGAAAATAAATAGTAAGGGTTAATAGCATAGATTTTGAAAAGTGCATTGGATTGCAGATCCAAAGGAGTTTAGATATTAACTTAGCTCTATATTTATTTGGTTTTGGTTAAATAAAGAATTAATATTAAAACTATCATAAAAATTTTATCTAAGGGGTCAATGTTTAAATAAATTTTATTTTAGTGGTGAATTTTTTTATAAAAACGAAAGTTTGTTTAAGTTAATATTTTGAAGGGGTAAATAGTAGGTGCCAGCAACTGCGGTTATACCTATTCTTATCTTTATTTTTGGGCAAAATATAAATTGATAAAGTATAAAAAAATCTTTTTATTCGGTTAAATGATAAAAGTATTTTATTCTAAATATATTTAATTAAATTGTGAAACTCATTTCAAAAACCAAGATTAGGTACCTTGTTATTAGTGAGTATAAATAATAAAACCCAGAGTACTAGATAAACGAAACTCAAAAGACCTGGCGGTGGATGTCTTCCTATCAGAGGAGTGTGCTGAGTAATAGATAATCCGCTAAGTAATAAACCTATATTTTTAAGTCAGTGTACGGCCGCTTACAGATAATTTTCTTAGAAGGCATTAATTATCAATATTTTCTATTCTCTAGTTAAGACAGGTCAATGTGCTGCTGATATATAGGGTTGGGGTGCGCTATTAAAACGCAGGATAAAAGAAAAAAGGTTGTAAAACGTTTTAGAATTCAGATTTGATAGTAATATAGCAATAAATTCATGCTTATGAACTTAGGTAAAACTCTGTGTACACATCGCCCGTCGTTCTTTTCGAAAGAAAAGAGAAGTCGTAACATGGTAGTCTTAATAGAAATTGAGACTTAAGGGATAGTATAATTAAATTATATGAAGCTGTTAACTTCAGGATGTGCTATATAAGCACTCTCTTAGGGGAGAGCGACTTAGAGAATAAGTTATTTAAACTATAGGGCTCATGACCCTAAAAAGATTTTTTATCTTCTCTAATGAAAACCGGAGGGTTTTTAGGAAGAGGTTTCGTGTATGGCCTCAAATTGCAAAATGCATGCAGACCGGTTATGCGAGAAGCTGTCATTTTCCATGACGAAAATTTAATAATTTTAGCAGTAATAGGTTCTCTTGTTGGAGGGAGGTTAATATTGTTATGAGTAGGTAATTTTAGATCATATGATTTCGTAGATCATAAGTGGTTGGAAGTCGGATGAACATTGTTACCTGTGTTAATATTAGTAACTTTAGCTTTACCTTCCCTAGAGCTATTATATTATATGGATAGGCCTTCTTCAACAACCCCCTTTGCTACTTTAAAGGCAATAGGGCGACAGTGATATTGATCCTATGAAATAACTGTATTAGATGAAGGTGTGGTTAAAAGAATTTCCTATGATTCTTATATGTTACCTGAGGGGCAAGAAAATGAAACAGATGGGGATCTTTCAGGATTCCGATTATTAGAAGTTGATAATCCAATATTTTTACCCCGAGGGGAATATATACGTTTACTAGTAACAGGGGGCGATGTGATACACAGATTTTGTATTCCTAGTTTAGGTATAAAGGTAGACGCTGTACCAGGACGGTTAAACCAAACTTATTTTTTCCCATTGAATTTGGGAAGATTCTATGGGCAATGTTCAGAAATATGCGGAGCTAATCATAGATTTATGCCAATAAAAGTGGAAGTAGTCCCCAAAAAGGTATTTTTAAATTTTTTCAAGTAATATCAGGAAGGATTTTTAGGTTAAGTAAGACCATTAGCCTTCAAAGCTAGGAGAGAAAATCTTTTTCAGAATCCGATTGATTGAATATTTAAAAAAGATATCTTTAGGTAGTGGTAGTAACTGA